TTGTCTTTGTTTATGTCTCGGATTGGAACAAATTACTATAATTCGTCTCCGCCTCCGGATCAATCGACATTTTTCACAAATTTTACGAACAGAGGCTCTTATTTTCATATTTGTCATTCCTTAAATTAACTATGAATGGAAGAAACTAAGTTTCTTGAAACTTTGAATTTATCTCCCTGAAATGTTGAAAAAAAAAAAAAAAATCATTCGAATTTTTGTTTCAGAATCTATAAATTATACGTTTTCCGGTTGAATCATAACGACTTCTTTCAATTTTTATTATATCTCCTGGTAATATAGGTAAAAAAACTATGTCGAATCCTTCCGGAAACATAACTTAGAATCATATTTTGACTATTCAAACGAATTCAGTATACACCATTGGCAAGTAATTCAGTAATTAAACCTTCGTGAATCCACCTAAGTTCTTTCATTTCGGGTAAAATCCCTTGAAGTATCAACTAATACGGCTGGGGTGATATTAGAAAAGAAATATGTCTTTTATCTTTTTTCACCAATACGAAAGTTCTGCTTTCCCATATAATTCGGATATCAGAAGGATTACCATATATAACACAAAATTTCTCCACCGATTCGTTCTAGTCGAGCCTCTCGGTCTGTCATTATACCCCGAGAAGTAGAAAGAATTACAATTCCCATTCCGCCCAAAATTCTAGGAATTCGTTGATAGTTCGAATAGATTCGTAGACCGGGTCGACTGATTCGTTTTAAATTTAAAGCAGTTCTATATGGACCTTTCCTATTCCTTCTATGTCGTAGGGTTAAAACAAAAAAATATTTATTGCTTTCCTGATGTTTTCTCATGTTTTCAATAAAACCTTCTCGTAAAAGGATTTTAACAATGTTTTCAGTAATGTTAGTAGATGGTACTCGAACTGTTCTTTTTTTTTTCATGTCACCATTTCGTATAGAGGTTATTATGTCAGCAATAGTGTCTTTACTCATGATAAACTAAGGTTATTGTTGTACCTGAATTTTGATATAATCAGCATGTTCTTTCTTTTTTTTTTTTTCTGAATTTTGAAATCTTTATGAATTATGAAAGGCATATACGTAAGACACAAACAATCTACTAATTACTTATTACTTGAATCGATTTCGTTCAAATAATAATTATTTTTAAGGGATTAAGGGTCTCATCTTATAATACTTCAGGTGCTAATGAAACTATTTTAGTGAAATTTAATTGTCTTAATTCCCGGGCGATCGCGCCAAAAATTCGAGTTCCCTTGGGATTTCCTTCTTGATCAATAAGAACTGCAGCATTGTCATCATATTGTATTATCATACCATTGTCACGTTTGAGTTCTTTACAAGTACGTACAATTACGGCCCTGATCACTTCGGATCTTTCTAAAGGTGTATTGGGTACAGCTTCCTTGATTACAGCAACAATAATGTCACCAATATGAGCATATCGTCGATTACTAGCTCCTATGATTCGAATACACATCAATTTTCTGGCTCCGCTGTTATCCGCTACATTCAAATGGCTTTGAGGTTGAATCATTTTTTATCTGTTTTTTTTTTGAAGAAAGGGCGAATAAAAAAAAAGAAATGTTGTTTGTTCAAAAAAAGAAATCCGAAATTTTTTTATCCAAATTTTTATTTTTGTTTTACTTTACTATCCCGAAATAATAAATATACTTCGTATAGGCATTTTTGATGCTGCTATTGAAATAGCTTTTCTCGCTATATTTTCTGCTACCCCATTCATTTCATAAAGTATTCTACCTGGTTTAACAACAGCAACCCAATATTCGGGAGATCCTTTCCCCGAACCCATACGTGTTTCTGTAGGTCTTACTGTAACAGGTTTGTCTGGAAATATACGTACCCATATTTTTCCGCCACGGCGCACATTTCGTGTCATTGCTCGTCGACCAGCTTCTATTTGTCTAGATGTGATCCAAGCGGGTTCAAGCGCTTGAAGAGCATATCTACCGAAGCAAATACGATTACCTCGATAAGATATTCCTTTCATTCTTCCTCTATGGTGTTTACGGAATCTGGTTCTTTTGGGGTTATAGTTGATGGCTCTTTCCCAATTCCATCTCTACTACAGAACCGGACATGAGAGTTTCTTCTCATCCAGCTCCTCGCGAATGAAACGACTAAAAAATAAAAAAAAAAGTACATGTATTAAATGTATAATATACTGAAACACTATACTAAATCCTAAATCATAGGGTGCTTTGAAATTTTATCTATTTATCTAATCTATTAGAAATTTGTATATCTTGTTTTGATATATAACTAACTACGTATTCCCTTTATAGAAAATTTTTATTTAGGGATAATGTTATAGATATAGATAAAGTCGTTTTGTTATAAGGTTATAACGAATCTTTATTTTGTTTTGCCTTTTTCGGATCGACTAAAATTTAGAAATCCAATCAAATAAAAATTTGCGCAGGCGAATGTTGACTCTTCAGAATCAATGAATTTCTTTCTGGTTTGTTCCGCCATCCTACCCAAT